TCAGGACATCTCTCTTTCAAGGAGGCAGCGGGGATTCGACTTCCCCTGGGGGTAGGGTAATACGAAAGGAAGTTGATTATGGATTACCAATAAGCCTAAAATGGATTCTTCCTGGGTCGATGCCCGAGTGGTTAATGGGGACGGACTGTAAATTCGTTGGCAATATGTCTACGCTGGTTCAAATCCAGCTCGGCCCAATAATGCCCAAGAATTCGCCAATCTACCATGAGATGGTATAACCCCCTTGTCCTTGAGAAATACCTGATACAGAGGAATATAAAATAATTTAAATTTATGCTAGATCCCTTATTTCCCTGGGATTGTAGTTCAATTGGTTAGAGCACCGCCCTGTCAAGGCGGAAGCTGCGGGTTCGAGCCCCGTCAGTCCCGAAGGATCCAATAAATACATCAATTCATCTCTCCCTTTTCTGTGAAAGGGAGGACAGGGAGCAGAATTTCATTCCCAAGAGGAGATCCTTGTTTTTTTTTTCCTTCCTATTTTTCTATTTTTTTAGGGGTCCCATCGAAGAAAGAACAAAGCCTAAAAAAAATAGTGAATTTGATGGAATATTAGATCTTTTATACCGGGAATCATCTTTATCACATTTCTTTGTCTTCCAAGAAAATTAGATTATTAAAAAAAAAACAGAGCTTAGAACTTAACTCCTTTCTTTTTCCATTTCGCTTCTATTGTTTGTTTGGGTTTGTGACTAATGGAAATGAAAGGGTGGTGACATGATACTTCATCAGATGATTGTACAAGGAAAACCTAAGGTAGGTTATAGAAAAGAAAGAAGAAAAAATAATAATAAATCAAGGAATTTTTGATTGGTTCAGGAATCCCATTTTGGATTCGGTATGGATAAAAGATCTTCCTATGTTATACTATTCAATTCTCGACGACGAATTCATTTGATAGCGCAGATATTGTTATTCATGATATTGATCCGATTCAAGATCATCGAGAAGTAATTCATTCATTGAATTTACAGGCGAAAGATTTATTATCTCTATGGGATTAAATCCCGAGTTATTGTGAAGTAAAAAAAAGATGAGATTATGGAAGTAAATATTCTTGCATTTATTGCTACTGCACTGTTCATTCTAGTTCCTACTGCTTTTCTACTTATCATTTACGTAAAAACAGTTAGTCAAAATGATTAATTAATTTGAATGAAACTTGATTTCTGAGTTCTTATCAATGATTGAAGAAATAAAACGAAAGGGATTCCAATTTCGCGTCTTAAATGAAATGAGCGGACTATAATCGGCTCTATGAGATCCGATAGTATGGTAAGAAAGAAAGAGATGAAATCTTTCTTTCTACCATACTATCTATTAGTGTTATTGTAGTGTATAAAGTTGTAAAGTTGTACTTTACAATAAAGAGAAAGGCTTAATATAGATCAATCTCCAATATTATCTTCATATATGTAGATATAAATTTCATATATGGAATGGACATAGCATCAAATTCGATTTCTTTGATACATCTATTTGTTCTGATCACTCTGAAATAATCGTCTTACTCTTAGAGTTCTAATTCCTAGATTTTTTATTATTTCCATCCAATATGAATTTCGGGATCTATCGAAAGAATCAAGAAAAAGCATTATGGGCATATCTTAAGAAAAACACGTAGTAATCTGTTTTTTTAGCATTTCGAAGAAATAATTGATTGAGCCATTGACAGGAGTTCTATGGGCACTTCTTCAGATTTCGAAAAGAAATAAAATAAATAGTAAACCTCGCCGATTTTAACGCTTGAACCATGATATGAAATGGGTTGATAAAGTATCAAAAATTCCAAAAATCTAATAAAACAAGCGGTAAGTGCGCAATAAATATGTGACTCGCCCAAGTCAAGATCTTATTATGCATAGTATCTTGTTAGCCAACCACTATGCTATGTCTATATTGTTTTCTTTCTCATAGAAAGTGGGTATACATTTACCAAAACGACTTCCTCTTTGAACAGTAAAGAGGGAAAGAAAAAAATCAAATCAAAAAATAAAAAAGGGGTCGGGTCTTCCTCAGTATCCATCTATAATTCTGGTAAAAGCCCGTTAGAAAATTTCAGAAGAATTAGGTTGGAATGAATTTCTTATCATCTGTATCCCTTTCCTTTCGAAATACAAACATGGGAATCATTGAAATATCTCTTTGATTGAAAGAGTATTAGTCATATCATACATTACTCTACTAGAATCCAATGGAATTTGGAAATGAAGATATTTTTATTTGAAAAAGTTCAAAACGCGTTGCAAAACGATCTATAAAATAATTGATACAGTTTGATTCCTCAACTTTATTAGTAGTAACTCTAGAGTCCACTTCTTCCCCATACTACAAGTGAAAGGGAAAATGTAAAGACTACCATTAAAGCAGCCCAAGCGAGACTTACTATATCCATGTGAATTATGTCCCCTATCTCTATGACGGAATTGTTCCATTATTGCTCACTAATAATAGTGGAATCAATGGTGCAGAGTCAAAAAGG